TTTACAACACGACCCAAATAATCCTCACTGACGGGTATCTGAGCAATTTTTCCTGTCCCTTTTACAAGACTTCTCTCTTTTATCTTTAAACCATTACCCATTAATACAACACCAACATTCTTTGATTCTAAATTAAGAGCAATGCCTGTTGTACCCTCGTTAAATTCCACTAATTCACCTGACATTACAGTAACAAGACCATGAACACGAGCAATTCCATCACCTATCTGAGTTACTATACCTATATTATAAACCCTAGCTTCTCTCTTATATTTTTCAATATGCGCGCGGATAATCTTAAGAATTTCGTGGCCTTTAGGAGTTTTCATTAGTTTTTTTGATTCTTTTTTTTTTTTTTAATAAATAAAAAAAGTAATGCCTAAATTGGAAACTCCAATATTCAGAGCTAATTCATTATGTTATGTTATTTCTTTCATTCCATTGCAGCGAGAATGCCAATATTAACACGGATCGTACGAAAATGTAACTCAATATTTAAACGATTATTAAGAATTATTAGAGCTCTTTGTAAGGCTTGTTGGAAAAATCGTTGTCGAACCTGATTTATTGCTCTTTCTTGTTCAAAATAAAAGATTTCATTTTTATTCTTTTTTGATTGTTCCAACTTCTCATAAGTCTCTTTAATTAATTTTTGTTTATCTTGTTCGATATCTGAATATCCATTCATTCGATACTCATCTGCTTTTAGTTCCACTTTCTGTAAGCGAACCCGCGCTTTTTCGAGTTGGTCGATAGCCCCTCTACGTAATTCTTCCGAATTTCGAAGAGTACTCAAAATTCTCTGTTTTCGATTATCTAATAAATCTTTTAATGAAAGTAGATTATCTTAGCATGAATTTAAAAATTTTTATGATCTCTTCCCAAACCAAACATGAATCTTTCGATTCATTTGGCTCTCACGCTCAATTATTCTATTTTTTGAGTATGGGTATTCCCATATTTTTTTTTTGAATGTAATGAACCTACCCTCTCTTTTTTTTTCTGTTTGTATTAAAAGAAACTGAATATAAAGATCAGAATATATATATTAGGAGGACTCTTCTGGCCAAGTAAAACTTTATAATTGTCAGCAAAGTTGTTTCTTTCTTTAATTGTTATTTACTTTTTCTTTATTTTTTGAATTCCAAAAAATTTCTCTTTTTTTTGATAGATAGGTCGTCAATTTGGCATTGGATAAAAAAAGGGGAGGGTGCCCATTTTTTAGTAAATGATTTCAACCATTTTATCGATATGAGTGTTCTATATCAGATAAATTACCAACTATTCATTTTGAAACAATTTCCGTACTAATGTACTAGTAGAAAGAGTACAATATTTGCCTAGACTTTAAGCAGTTGAGCTTTAACCATGTTAAAGATCTCAAATTGTTATTATTGGTTTTTATAGAGAATCAAAGTGAATTTACCAATGAATCACGAAATGCTATGGTTCTTAATATATATGATTTCTATATATGATTTCTGAATTTATTCAAAAGTAATTCGTAGAGATCATGCACCTTTTTTTTTTCTAAAAAAAAAATACTATGAAATAAAAAGTACAGTTGGATGAATCCAACTTTTTCTTGAAATACACAACTCGCACACACTCCCTTTCCAAAGAAAACTAATACACAAAACACTATAATTAGATTTATTAGATTTGTTGCTAAAATATCGGTATTCAACCCGAAACTCCCGGCGAGTGGCCAGTGGTCCAAGAAAGCGAAAGAATCAATTACATTTTTCATATATTTTCCTTTTAATAGATAGGACTAATAAAGAATAAAGTTCTTTTTCTATCACTTCACTCGCCCCCTTTTAATCCATTTATTTTATTGAATATGCATAGGATTTTTCCCCTTTTGAAATAGGAATAAAAACAATTTCTGAATTTCAGTTAGATTGAATTTTTTGAATTATGAAGTATTTCCTTTTGTTGAAATCTTTCCTAAATTTGTAAAAAAAAAATGGAAAAAATGTTCCATTATACTAAGCTGAGCCAATCTGAGAATATCTCATGCTCAAATAAGTCCTTACTGGTATTTTGTTTCACCATATAAAGAATTTTTAATTATAGGAAAAAAGAAAGTATTGATAGAATTTAAAGAAATAAGAATCAATTTCAAGTTAATAAAATAGAAAAAAATAGATAATCTAATTGACTTTTTTATTGCTAAGATAGGGTTAAACAAAAGGATTTGCAAATAAAAGCGCTAATGCCACAACTAATCCATAAATTGTTAAAGCTTCCATAAACGCTAGACTAAGCAATAAAGTACCTCGTATTTTACCCTCTGCTTCTGGTTGTCTCGCAATACCTTCTACAGCTTGACCTGCAGCAGTACCTTGACCAATCCCAGGTCCAATAGAAGCAAGCCCTACAGCCAATCCAGCAGCAATAACAGAAGCAGCAGAAATTAATGGGTTCATAATAGGTTTCTCGCCAAAAAAAAATTGGTAATGATACAACCAATTAATGAAATATTACTTAAATCATAAAAAATTGATTAGTTGAAATAACTAAAAATTCTGAATTGAAATAAAATATTACTAAATTGTTAGAACTATCTAAATATCTCCTTTTTTTTTCGTTTTTACTTAAATCATAATGCTTAAATGATAATGATGGGTTTTCGTATATAAATATCCATATATATAGTTTTAGTTATTTGATTTATTTTCAACCTTTCTTTCATTGAATGCTTACTTTTGACTTTTCAGGATCCTTTAGTTCACCTGCTTTTTTTTTTAATACATAATCACAGATGAAACAGATGATTTAGATTTAAATGTATCTATTTAGAATCAAAATAAAATATACCTATAATAAATAAAATAGATACATATATAATCAAACATATACAATCTATATCCATATATAGATATATAAATTCAATATATATAATATCATTTCATTATTAATATATAATATTCAATATAGTAGCTATCTTATAGTATATCTAGCTATATACTATGGATAGCTAGGAACTATATAACTTAGATGGGGTTGTTTCATTAGTTAATAATTTTACATAGGAAAGGGTGATTTCTTACATAAAAAGTGCGTATTGAATTTTGTATTACAAATTCCAATTCAATTAGGTCCTCTCCTAGGATTCTCAGTCATATCTGATCCTATATTTAAATATATATTATTATAAAACCAAGCAAATTATCTTGAATCATACAATAATTGGGATAAACTGAAAAAAGAATATTTTCTCGAAAACTAATCAATGATGATCCTCCATGGATTCTCCTATATAAGCTGCGGCTAAAGTTGCAAAAATAAGAGCTTGAATACCACTTGTAAATAATCCAAGAAAAATAACAGGTATAGGAACTACTAAAGGAACTAAAGAAACAAGAACAACAACTACTAATTCATCAGCCAATATATTCCCAAAAAGTCGAAAACTCAAAGATAAAGGTTTTGTGAAATCTTCTAGGATGTTAATTGGTAATAGTATTGGAGTTGGTTTAATATATTTCTCGAAATAAGCCAATCCTTTTTTGCTAAGACCTGCATAAAAATATCCTACTGACGTGAGTAAAGCTAAGGCAACAGTAGTATTTATATCATTCGTGGGCGCAGCTAACTCCCCATGAGGCAACTTTATGAGTTTCCAAGGTAAAAGAGCACCTGACCAATTAGAAACAAAAATAAATAGGAACATAGTTCCAATAAAGGGAACCCAAGGTCCATATTCTTCTCCAATTTGAGTTTTACTCAAGTCTCGAATAAATTCAAGAATATATTCAAAAAAATTCTGACCATTAGTCGGAATAGTTTGTGGATTCCGAACAGTTATGATAACTGATACTAATAAGATACTAATTACAACCCAAGAAGTGATAAGTACTTGGGCATGAATTTGTAAACCTCCTATTTGCCAATAAAGATGTTGACCTACTTCTACACTCGATATTTCGTATAATTGATTATATGTTTTAATGGAACATGATATAACACTCATATTATCCTATAATATATAATAGAAATTGAACTTCAAAAAAGAAATTATTTGGATTGAATCGTCTCTTTCTAAACTCACCAACTTGAATCATTCATTCTATATTTAAGATACCAAGAAATCACGTAACATCATAATATATATAGATAATATCATAATATATAAATATACCCGCACCCCAGTTAGTTCTTTTTTATTTTTTGATTTCCATTTTCATCTTTTTTAGAAGATTTTTCATATATTTAAAATATGTTATCCTTTATTTTGCTCTTTTTTTGATTTCCATTTTCATCTTTTTAGAAGATTTTTCATATATTTAAAATATGTTATCCTTTCTTTATTTTGGTCTTTTTTCGACGGTCTTCAATAAGAGTATTCAATCTGACTCGATGACCTTCCCAAATTGCGGACATTAATTTAGTAAGAATCCATCGAATTGAAATTGGATCCTTATCGTTGGCTGGAATTGGAATATCTGCAAGATCTGGGTCACAATTTGTATCGATTAAACAAATTGTCGGAATACCTAAAATGATACATTCTCGAAGAGCTAAATGTTCTTCTTCCTGATCAACGATGATCACAATATCAGGCAAATCTTTCATATATTTGATCCCGCCAAGATATTTTTGAAAAGTAGATAATTTTCTCTTCACAATTGCTGCATCTCTTTTGGAGAGAGAGTTGAATTTTCCCTTATTTTCTAATACTTTTAAGTTCCTAAACTTAAAAAGTTTCAGGTGTGTAACGACCCAATTCGTTAACGTACCACGAAACCATTTTTTACTAACATAATGACACCGAGCCGTTTTTGCAGCTATTGCTACGAAACGCGCTACTTTTTGTGGAAATTTTTTGGTACCAACGATTAAAATGTCTTGTCCTTGAGATGCTGCTTCAAAAAGTAAATCACAAGCTGCTGATAAAAAACGCGCAGTTTTAGCAAGATTTGTAATATGTATAGCATTACGCTTGTATTTACCCTTCGCAATAATATAAGGGGCTATTTTAGGATTCCATCTCTTTTTACTATAACCTAAATGAACTCTTGCTTCAATCATATCTTGCAAATTGATGTTCCAATATCTTTTTGTCATTTTATCTCCCACTTCCTTTTTTTATTTGTACAAAGAAATGAAGTACCTTAAAATATATAATTGTTCCGATGGAACCTTCTATTGGGGGTTTCCCATTGATAAACGACACAAACTCGAAACTTTTTGAATTTCTAATTTGATTTATTCTAATTTGATAAAAAAAAAAAAGATAGTTAAAGGCAAAAATGAATCTGCTCTTAAATTAAGAATCATGAAATCTCATCAAAGATTGTTCTGATGTTTCATGATAATTTGCCTCATGAAGATTATTTGTTATATCAGAACACAATAATTCTTTATGGTGTAACATAATATCTCTCATTTCCAACTCAAATCGATTTTTTTTTTTTTTTTCTAAATCAAAGTTCTTGTCTTGTCTTGAAGGGTGTACAAATTTTTTAAATCCGGTACCCATAGGTAAAATTCTTCCCAGAACAACATTTTCTTTCAGGCCTTTCAACCAATCAATACGACCTCGTAGAGCAGCTTTTGCTAAAACTCGAGCGGTTTCTTGAAAACTTGCTTCGGATAAGAAACTTTGAGTATTCAGAGACGTTCTTGTTATTCCTAATAAGATTGCCTGATAGAACATGGATTCATCCAAAGCACGTCCTGCCCGTTCTGCTCGTAACAATCCAATTAATTCTCTAGGTAAAAAAATATTAGACATTCCATCTCCGGAAACCAAGACTTTGGATGTTACTTGACGTATAATAATCTCGATATGTTTATCATGGATCTGTACCCCTTGTGATCGATAAACCTTTTGGATCTTATTAATCAAAGAAATACGACTTTGGGCTATGGTTAGCTCAGCTCCAATCAAGAAAATCCAAGGTAATCCAAGAATTTTGGGTATACATTTATTCCAACCTTCCAATCTACTTTTGAAGTTTATAGAGATTGAATCAATCGAAGACGCTTCAAAAAATTTTTCTACTTTTGGAAGACCTTGCGTTATATCACTAGATTTCGATTTTTCATATAGAAATGTAACTAATATATCTCCTTCATAAAGGATTTTCCCATAATAACCATGAATAGTTCCTCCTGAAGTTACCAAATAAGGCTTAGCAGATCTTATAACTAAAGAATTAAGATTAACAATTACAATTTGACCAGATTTTTGGACATATGATTTGTCTTGAAATAGACAAAGATTTTCGCAAAGAAATTGTCCAAGTTTAATTATTGTCGATGTTTTTTCACAATTATCGTTGTGAAAGAAAGAACACCAATTCCAATTGAATGGGTTCAAAATAAAGCCCCCGCATAAATCAGAATTATAAACCCTACTATTTTCATCTATTAAACAGTATTGAGATACTTCAAGTACTTTAAATATTTTTTTGAAAATCAGTTTCAAATGAAATCTCCTATTTTGATCTATTAAATAGAATTGCAGTACTTGAGCTCTCAATACTTTGAGAGTCAGCTTAAAAAGGAATGGTTTTAAGATGAAACATGAATCAAGATTCAAATTCCCTATATCTAATAAAAAAATTCTCATTAATTGAAATAGTAGGAAAATATCTTTCCAATTCTCAAATAAAAAATATTTTTTGAATAAGACTTCATTATGAGTTATTAAATGGTAAAATGAATCAAAATTTGCTATTTTAGGTAAAATAGCGCCTAACAGACCCTTAGAATACCCATATAGAAATAGGGTATTCCTTTTTTTTGTCACAGTATTATTTTGGAATGGATAATCCATTTGAGAACAATTGGACGACGATAAAATTATTAAGGATTGACAAGTCTTATTTGGATTTAATAAAGTACCCATAATTCGTTGATGTTGACGAAGTGATTGAATCTTCCCCTTGGAAGAAAAAGGATTGATATTGGTACAATTTAATCTATTATCAGGAATCCATTCTGAATTGACTCTGTTATACCTTTTTTCAGTATATGAGATAGTGGACTTGACTAACTCCATTTTGATGAAATCTCGAATAAAATTATTTGTCCTTACCCCGACAAAGGAAGCATGAACCTCTTCTTCTATAGAACCTGTTTGTTCTTGGTTCCAATTTAATACTAAGCAAGTTCGAACTAATTGAATACTTGTGAGAGAAATTATTCGAATTGGCTTGCTATCTGCATAAAGTAAATAATTGACAACTTTAAGTTGGAGATTCTCTTTCTCTTCCAACAGGTCTTGAGGGAAAAGTGTTGCTAAATGAATATCCTCGGGTCCTTCATATGGAATTATAGATCTAACGAAAAAAAAATAATTTTTTTTGCTAGGTGTAATCCCTTGAACATAGATCCAATCTTTCCATTTTTTTGATTTCTTAGAATTTGTTTTTTCTTGTGGTATTAAAATGTTGTCCTGCCTAAATATCTTATCTGTTTCCTCAGGAAAATGAATATCTCCAGAAAAAATTCTTAGTTCAATATACTTTTTTTTTTTCTCCACTTGAACTAATCCACTTACTTGGCTTCTTATATTGAAAGTAAGCCATGTATCTACTCCAATGATACTATTGTTTCGAACCCCTATAACTGAGGATTTCGGTAAGATATGTACTTCTTCGGGAATGAAAAAAAATGAATCCACTTTCCTTTGGTCCTCCGGACTCAATTCTTTTTTTTCTTGATTCTCAATCAATGTTTGTTCTTCGGGATTCCATTCGTTTATTTCGTCATCTTTGCTTAATATTTGGTTTTCCACATTCCATTCATTTGTTTTGTCATCCTTAATCAATGTTTGGTCTTCCAGAAATTCTTTAATTTCTTGATCCTCAATCAATCTTTGGTTTTTTGGATTCCGTTCTTTTATTCCTTGATTCTCAATTAACGTTTGTTCTTCCAGATTCCATGTGTTTGTTTCTTCATCTTCACTCGATGTTTGGTCTTCCAGATCCCATTCCTTTGTTTCTTCATCTTCACTCAATGTTTGGTCTTCGGGATCCCATTCCTTTATTTCTTCATCTTCACTCAATGTTTCGTTTTCTACATTGCATTCTTTTGTTCTTTGATATTCAATCAACGTTTGGTATTTTTGATACTGAGTCAGCCTTCGGTATTCCGGGCTCGATTTTTTGATTCCTTGATACTCAATCAATGTTTGGTATTCTGGAAATTTTTTTGTTTCTTTATTTTCACTCAATGCTTGGTCTTCCGGATTCCATTCCTTTGTTTCTTCATCTTCACTCAATGTTTGGTCTTCGGGATCCCATTCCTTTGTTTCTTCATCTTCACTCAATGTTTGGTCTTCGGGATCCCATTCCTTTGTTTCTTCATCTTCACTCAATGTTTGGTCTTCGGGATCCCATTCCTTTGTTTCTTCATCTTCACTCAATGTTTGGTCTTCGGGATCCCATTCCTTTGTTTCTTCATCTTCACTCAATGTTTGGTCTTCGGGATCCCATTCCTTTGTTTCTTCATCTTCACTCAATGTTTGGTCTTCAGGATCCCATTCCTTTGTTTCTTCATCTTCACTCAATGTTTGGTCTTCAGGATCCCATTCCTTTGTTTCTTCATCTTCAATCAAATTCTCTTTTTTTATGATTGAATCTATTCCACTGGTACTATACTTTTTAATAATTCCTGAATTGCTTCTTCTGTATCGTGAATCATCCAAATAAGTAAGAATACTATTTCTATGTAAAATACCATTTATAGGTATTTTCATCAAAATAGCAAAACAGGGTATTAGTTTTTTATTATATTGTAATGGGATGATAAATCGATTTCTTCGCTTTTTGGCCAAGAAATAAGAATTCTCTAGGAGAATAGAAGGATATATGAAATCCCAAGAATTATTTGATATAATTTGAGCAGATCTTGAATAATCATGAAATTCCCTATCTTTTTTACCAGAAGTATTCAACAATTTATATCTTACTTGATCATTAGTTATTGATAGGTCATAAATAGATCTTCCTTCAATAGAAAAAGAATCAACATTCATTTTATCTTGATCCTTGTAGAGCGAAAAAGATAGTCTATCGGATCTGTATGGGCTTCCTGCTAATATCCATAAATGGCTTGTTTTTGTTAATAGATGAATATTACTATATTTATGTTTAGTTGCATGGTAGACATCAGTACTCCAGTGCATTTCTCCCCCAGATTCCGAATAAATATGTTTTTCGACTGTTTCTTTAAAAGGAAAGGGGGACATTCCAGTACGAATTTCAGCAATAACTTGTTCTGATTCTATATATTGATCATTTTGAACTAAAATTAAACTTTTTGATGGAATAGTCACATTATGTATAATATCCCGACTCTCAATAGTTACATAAAAATCTATAGGACATAGAAAAGCGGGATGCCCATAACGGGTACGCGTGGGATGAACAAAATCCTGATTGAATTTGATTTTTCCACGAAAGGGAGCTCGTACATATTCCGCAGTACCACCTGTAAATACTCCACCAGTATGAAAAGTTCTTAATGTGAGTTGAGTTCCCGGTTCCCCAATTGATTGACCCGCAATAATACCTACAGCTTCTCCTAATTCGACCAAATCACCATGAGTGGGACTTCGACCATAACATAATTGACAGATCCAAGCTGTACTCCTACAAGTAAAAGGACTTCGAATATATATTGGTTGTGCTCGAAAGGTTATGAATTGATTGACCAGTCCAATCCCAATATCTTGATTTCGAGTAGCAATGCATCGTAGACCAATATAGATATCATCTGCTAATACACGACCAACTAATGTTTGGATAAAAATTGTTTCCGTCATATCATTTTGAGGACTCACGGAAATACCTTGTACAGTACCACAATCTCTTCTACGTATAATCATATGTTGAACTACTTCAACAAGTCTGCGTGTAAGATATCCAGCATCCGCTGTTCGTATAGCAGTATCTACAACTCCTTTACGAGCTCCATAGCAAGAAATTATATATTCTGTCAAAGAAAGTCCCTCACGAAAATTGCTTTGAATGGGTAAATCAATCATTTGTCCTTGGGGATCCGACATCAACCCTCTCATACCTACTAATTGGTGTACCTGAGATGCATTTCCCCTAGCTCCCGAAAAAGACATTAAATAGACGGGATTAGAGGGATCAGTCATCTGAAAATTAGTATTCATTTCATGTCTTAAATATTCACTTGTAGCATACCATATTTCAATGGATTGACGTAATTTTTCTACTGTGTGTACATTCCCATAACGATGGTGTTTTTCTAAAATCGAATTCTGTTGTTCAGCATCTTGCACTAACCATTGTTTCGAAGATATTGTTAAAAGATCATCAATTCCCAATGAAATAGATGTAGTAGTGGCTTGATGGAAACCTAAAGTCTTTACTTGATCCAAGATATGGGATGTATATCCCATTCCAAAATGAGTTATTAATCTCCTAATAAGTCGTTTCATAGCAGTTCCATTTATGACTTTATTATAAAACGCTTGTTCTTGCATAATTCTCCTTATATTTTTATTTTACCGAGTTGGATTGGGATGGGACAGTGCAATCATTCAAAACGGAACTTTTTTTCTTTCATCTTAATATTGATTCACACAGAAATTGAGAAATTATGATACTAGTGAAAGTGGAAAGACCAAAATTCTCACGAGAAGGGATATCGCCTAATCTAATTTCTTAATTTAGATAGTGTAGAAATAGAGCCGATCTGACTAAAGCCTTGTATCGCTTCTTCGATTTCTCGATAAAAAGAAATATGACCAAGAGTGGTTCGAATGTATATACAACGGATTTCTTTTTTTATACTTCCTACTATTAGATAGTACTCATAAATCTCATGATAAGTACCTAAAGATTCGTATTGAACTTCGATAGGAACTTCGTCGCTTGACCCAATAAAACCTTGTTGATTTAGTTTCCATCGGAGCCATAAGGGGCTATCTAAACTGATCCTTTTCTGCCAATAAGCTCCAAGTGCATCATATGAATTAGAAAAATAGGGCTCTTTCTCCTTAATATATTGATAATTCTTATTATCAATTAATTTCTTTTGATAGTTTTTGTAATTAGATGTATTATACCTATTTGCACAAATACCTCGAGTATTTCCAATCGTTAATATATAAAGCCCAATAAGCATATCCTGAGTTGGTACGCAAATGGGATCTGCAATAGCTGGAGACAAAAGATTTATATGAGAAAACATAAGTAAACGAGCCTCTACTTGAGCTTCCAAAGATAAAGGTAAATGAACAGCCATTTGATCTCCATCAAAGTCCGCATTAAAACCCTTACAAACTAATGGGTGTAAACAAATAGCACGTCCCTCAACTAAAATTGGTTGGAAAGCCAAGATGCCTAGTCTATGCAGAGTAGGTGCTCTATTCAATAATACGGGATGTCCCCGCATAACTTCTTGAAGTATTTCCCATACAATAGGTTCTTTTTTCTGTTCCTGAATCATACTTTTAGCAGTTGCTGTGTTAGAAGCAACATGTTGTCTAATTAGATCGCGAATTAGAAATATTTGGAAAAGCTCTATTGCTATTTCTCTAGGTAATCCACATTGATGTAATGAAAGGGAAGGACCCACAACAATGACAGAACGCCCTGAATAATCAACTCGTTTACCAAGCAAAGTTTTACGAAATCTGCCCTCTTTACCTCCAAGCATATCTGAAAGTGACTTGTAAACTTTATTATAAATATCTCTCCTCGGCTCTCCACCACGGCCCCCAAGAAGTATATCCACAGCTTCTTGTAACAATCTCATCTGAGAAATTATGATTCCTCTCTCCGAAGATATACTTTGAGATAATACAGTGGTAAGTTGCTTGTTCCGAAAGATCACTCTTTTATAGAGTTCATTAAGATCCGAACTCACAAGTTTACCGCCATCTATCCGAATAATAGGTCTCAATTCAGGAGGAAGAACTGGTAAAAAGTATAAAACCATCCGTTCTGGTTCTACATTTGTTTGAAGAAAACGTTTAGCTAATTCCATACGTCTAACCAAAAAATTCTTTCTTTTTTTTTTTCTATTTTCCCATTCATCGCCAGTAGACTTCTCATCTTCATCAACAGTAGACTCTTCATCTCTTAATACCTTCCATTCTACTAATGAATTTTCTATAAGAATTCGCAAATCTAAATCAGCTAATAGTTCTCTAATAGCATCTGCTCCTGTCGCAATTTCTCGATTTTGCAATGTTTCAAACCGAGGCCTAAAAAAGGGTGGAATACTATATTTCCAGGATTGGATTTCATACTCGAATAAACCTCGTAATCGTAAGAAAGTAGGTTTTTTAGTTGTGGGCCTAGCAAAAGAAGAATTTAGATAGGTTCCTATAGGATAGGCTTCCCCCCCTTCAAATCGGACGTGAAGGTTTCCTTTCATCCGGCTCAAGTAGTTGTACTAAAAAAAGAAATTCTTTCTTATTTTTAGACTTTTTAAACTTTGTTTAATAAAACTCTACAAAGAACTACTCCTTACTCAAGTTCCCAATAAAAATTAACACTTTATTGATTTATTCTTCTTTTTTTACTAAAATTGGATACTTACTTAAAAAAGAAATGTGAAATTGTTGAGTAGTCTACTTCCCTGATGAATTATCTTAAAGAAAGACTTTGGAATTCTTAAGGGATTTTTTTGTCTACATCTCCTTTCATTTGATCTTTTAGGTCTTTACTCACCTCGACGGTTATGCTTTAATGTTCTTTGAAGCATATATGCGATAAATAAACTCCTGTAACCATACTATATTTGCTTGCTTAAGCAAAATTTCTATCTAAAATAAATGGAATGAGTAATTCCATTCCATTAAAAAAGAATTTCACAAGGTATAAATAGCTATTTTTATTTGTCTGTTACAGAATCAACCATGGATCAATTCCCCTTGAATTTGTAAGTATGGAATACACAAAAAAATCTAAGTTTCATGTGATTTCTACCAAAACACATGTCAGAGCGGGGGCATCCCAATTGAATCGAAGGGGATGACAGTTTTTGAATCTAAATCTGTCAAATGAAAATTTGGATCAAATCACACACCGCAATATACTAAGCTTTTTAATTCCTGAAAAGGTTTATCTAAAAGATTCGCGATATAACTAGGAAGACGTTTGAAATACCACACATGAGTTACTGGACATATGAGTTTGATGTATCCCATTTGATATCTTCGTATTCGAGAATGAATAAATTGTACCCCGCACTTTTCACAAAATCTTGGATTTTCTTTTTCAGATCCAATCTCTCGATAATTTCCACAAGCACAAAATCCACTTTTTAAGGGTCCAAAGATTCTTTCGCAAAACAATCCATTTTTTTCTGGTTTATTGCTTTTATAAGAAAAAGTACGATCTTCTTTTACCTCTCCAACTACCTCTCCGTTAGGTAAGATTTTGGTAGCCCAAACTTTTATTTGTTGAGGAGAAACTAATCCAATTTGAAGTTTTTGATGTTTATACTGGTCGATCATAAAATAAAATCGAAATAATGAATGATTAATTTAGATCAAAGTTCCTTCCTAGAAATCTGGAAGTTTTTTTCAGATACAAGGCAAAAATGCAGTTCTAGAGCCAAAGATCGTAGTTCTCGAGTGAGCACTCGAAAAGTTTCCGGAACATCAATATCGTCGTCGGGGTTAGGTGCTGTTCCTCCACTAAGCATAATATCGATTATTTGTTTGCGAGTTCTAATATGATCAGATTTATAAGTAAGCATCTCTTGTAAAATACGAGCAACACCAAAGCCCTCCAGGGCCCAAACTTCCATTTCTCCTACTCGTTGTCCTCCTTTGTTGGCCCTTCCTCTAACAGGTTGTTGTGTAACATGTGTGTAAGGTCCAGTAGAACGTGCATGGATCTTATCATCAACTTGATGAATTAATTTTAAGATATAGGACTTTCCTATTAGAACAGGTTGTTCAAAAAGATCTCCTGTTCTTCCATCAAATATTTTGCTTTTTCCCGGGTACTCGGGTTCAAATACCCATGGATTTTTTGTTTGTTTACTGGCTTCATATAATTCAGAAAACACTAGTTTCCTCGAAGCTTCTTGCTCATATCTTTCATCAAAAGGTGCTATCCTATAATGTCTCTTTAACAAATCTCCTGCTAACCCGAGTGAACATTCAAATATCTGTCCCACATTCATTCGTGAAGGTACTCCTAAGGGATTGAAAACCATATCAACAGGTCTTCCATCTTGCAAATAAGGCATATCTTGTCTAGGTAAAATCCTGGAAACGATACCTTTATTCCCATGTCTTCCAGCTACTTTATCACCTACTTTAATTTTTCGTTTCTGTAAAATATATACACAAACCATTTCTAAAATATCACGAGAATCTTTTTTCTCGATCCATTTCACATCAATAACGCGACCTCTTCCACCTATAGGTAATTTGAAAGAAGTTTCCTTTGAAGTGGATAAATCCATATCAAGTATAGCTCCTATTAATCTATTCCCCGGGATGGGTTCATCCTCTGCTGGTGTTAATTTACCTACTAGAATATCGCCTGTTTCTACCCAAGATCCCAACATCACAATTCCATTTCTATCCAAATGGTGGAGTAAATGAGTCTTCAAATGTGGTATTTCCTTAGTGATTCTTTCAGGACCTTGATTTGTCACATAAGTCTGAATTGGATATTTTCGAATATGAAAAGAAGTATAAATATCTTCATATAGGAGGCGTTCGCTAATGAGTATTGCATCTTCAAAATTGTAACCCTCCCATGGCATATAAGCTACCAATATGTTTTTTCCTAAAGCAAGTTCCCCACTAACTGTAGCTGCACCATCCGCTAAAATTTGTCCTTTTTTAATGCATTGATCCCTATGTACCCGGGGTTTTTGGTGGATCAAAGTTTTTTTGTTGGAACCTTGATACTTAACTAAAGGAATACTCATACTATTTCCATGACTGGATAAGAGGATCTTGTGAGTATCAGTATAAATGACCTTTCCCAGATGGTCGGCTATAAGTAAAACCCCCGAATCTAGAGCCGTTTGGCCTTCCAGTCCAGTTCCAACAATGCACTTCTCAGACCGAAAAAGCGGAATCGCTTGGCGCTGCATATTAGAACTCATTAAAGCCCGATTTGCATCATTATGCTCAATAAATGGAATAAGGGAAGCTCCAACAGAAAAATAGTGGAAAGGAAAAATGCTTCTAAGATGAATCTTTTCCCATGCAATAGTTAAAAATTCTTGACGGTATCGAGCTGGAACAAATTCTTCTTCCTGAATACTCCGATTCAAGGCTAAAGAATTTTCGGCTGCTACCATATAATATTCATCTCTATTTGGTGATAAATAAACCACTTGTGCTTCTTTTTTTTTTTTTTTCTCCGATATTTGATAAAAGGGGCTCTCTATAGATCCCCAATGACCAACCCTTGCATGAATAGCTAAGGATCCAATAAGTCCAACATTGGTTCCTTCGGACGTATCAATTGGACAAATACGTCCATAGTAACTGGGATGTATATCTCGTATCTGAAAACTAGCAGTTCGACTCGTCAATCCTCTAGGATCCAAATAACTCCATTTTCGCCCATGAACTAGTTGTGCCAATGGATTTGTTTGATCTGAAACTTGAGATAAGGGATGCCCGCCAAAAAACGATTCATAAGTAGTTGTTAATGAAAAGAAAGTGGAATTAATCAAATTTTGAGGAGCCCGTATCCATTTATTTTGAATAATTGCTCTACTAATAGTATTTCGAATTGCATTTTCTAAACGAATAAGAGCTAATCCGAATTGATCCTGTAATAGATCTCCTGCAGAACGGATACGTTTATTTTTCAAGTGATTCATATCATCAAGTGTACCTATTCCTAATTTTATTCCGATCAAATAATCCACAGCCGCCAATATATCTCGTGGTAACAAACATGTATTGTTCTGAGGTATATCAAGATTTAGCCTCCGGTTCATATTTTGTCGACCAATCCTTCCTAATTCACATTTTTTTTGAAAGAATTTCTCTTGTAATACCTTATACATGTACTCCCAAGGTACCATATCTTCCTCTTCCTCCTCTTCTCCATGACGAAATTTTTGATAAAACTCCAAAATAGCATCTTCTTTTGAAGGCATTCCCTTCTTATTCAGGAAAGACAAGAAAATCTCAGGGTAACAAACATTGTCTAGAATTTCTCTTAGATTCGAACCCATAGCTGATAATAGAACTAAAATAGAGATCTTTTGGTTTCTACTCACACGGGCCCATATTCTTCCTTTTCTATCCATTTCTAATTTTGATCTTCCTCCCCAATCTGAAATTATAATACAGGTATAGACAGAAATCCCGTTATGATCCAATTTGGAACGATAGTAAATACCAGGACTTTGCAATATTTGATTGATTACAGTTCTATATATTCCATTTATGATAAAGGTTCCTAGGGAACTCATTATAGGCATGTTTCCTATCAAAACCATTTGCTTTTGCATATGTTTACTAGTTTTTCGAATTAATCCTGCAGGTACATATAATTTGGAAGAATATGTAAGTGATTGATAGACAGCATCTTTTTCTTTTATTAAGGGTTCTAACAATTGATGTCTTTTCCCAAACAATCGAAATTCGATATTTCGATCGATATCTTTCATTTTTCCTTTTGGAAACTTATCAAATTCTTCCGTCAAGCCTTTATTAACGAACCTATAAAATCCCTCAAATTGTATCTGCCTAAATCCAGGTATTGTGGACATTCCCTCATTCTCATTCCGGATCATTTGAATCTGAAGTTTACTCTTTAGCAAAAAAAAAATCCCATTAGTGGCTCATTATTCATCGACCTTTATAGATAAATCTACTAATGATGGATTTTCTACTCTGTTTACTAAATTACATAAAATTTGAGTGAACTCCATATTATGTGTTTTATAAAAAAACCTTTTCCTTCACGTTTCGAATTAAGTGAGAATTTTCGACAGGTACAAATTGAAATTGGATTGGGCATTCCTGGTATAGAATTTTTTTTACTTATACTTAACACTTAGTCAAACTTAACACTTAGTAAAATCTTTTCTATATATAAGTATAATGAAATGGATTTGATTTACTTATACTTGTTCTTTATTATTATAGGGTAGTATGATCATATTTGATACTAAAGATTCATACTTTTTATAAATGAGATAAAGACAAAATATTCAGATGCATTAGATTAGAGAGTTGAATTTAGCACACTTAATTTTTAGTAATAATTATAATACTAGTATATTCCTAGAATGGATAGAGTAGAATTTATTTGAATAATATTCCATGTAATGAAAAAAAAAAACACTATTCTCTCTAGGAATATATACATAGAAGAGATAGACTTATGCAGGATCTATGAAAAAAAAATTATATTATGGGGTTTACATATAAATTAAAATTCGATTATAATTCTTAATTGAAAAAGAATTTATTGTTGAAAATTATGAATACTAATTGGTCGTAAATCCATTGGATTATCTTGTTCCATTAAAGAAACAAAATTGAAGATACAATACCCCTTTCAAAATAAAAACCTTTTATTACTTCTAAATAAGAAATAAAAAAATATAAAATTCCACAAGGATATACTTGATTTTAGTTAATGGTTTTAAATGGAATCCAATAAAAAAGAAAAAAGAGCAATTTCTTTTTGGAAAAGGATAAATACAATAAATAGTATTAAAGATACAAAAAAAGAATGGACTCCCCCCTCCCTAGAAAAAAAAGAATGAATAATGGAATGAATGTAGAGGAGAATTTTTTAATTTGATTTGGCGACATGGCCAAGCGGTAAGGCAGGGGACTGCAAATCCTTTATCCCCAGTTCAAATCTGGGTGTCGCCTTTTCAAAAAAATATTTAGGATTTCTTTTTATACTTCTAAAAAATAGAAACACTTGTCAATTTTGCCCTGAAAAGAGAGCTTTGAATAGTAAAGTAAATTAGAGTCAATTTTTAACATCGTTTTATCAATAGCCTCCCAGAGTCCTACTTTGACTCTACACTATTGATTCTACTATGATTATTAATCAATAATGGAATAATTCCTTCATAAAAATAAGAGACATAATTCACATGGATTTAGTAAGTTTTGCTTGGGCTGCTTTAATGGTAATCTTTACATTTTCGCTTTCCCTTGTAGTATGGGGAAGGAGTGGACTTTAGTTTAGAATAATTGATTGAGTAATTGATTCAGTAATCAAATTATATAAATTCTTTCATTGATTCTTTTGCATTCATAATTCGAATTTTGCGAAACTTTATTTAGCTTTTCTTTGTTTCAAAATTCTACTGAATATAATATTATCTCGTGTGATAGAAGGAACTATATAGAGTTCTTTCTACCACACTTTAGGATTCTAATTTACTGATTTTAATTAATATTTGGTATTTTCTTTGAATCTCTTTTAATTATTTATTTAATGATTGATTCATAATTTAAAATTCTAGTTGAAGGCAAATTAATCATTTTGACTAACTGTTTTTACATAGATAATAAGTAAAAAAGCAGTAGGAACTAGAATGAACAGTGCAGTAGCAATAAATGCAAGAATATTGACTTCCATAATCTCATTTTTTCTTTTTTTTTATCTTCGCAATACCTCGGGATGTAATCCCATAGAGAGTAAAAATTGGACCCTATAAATTCAATAGGATGTACTGCATCCTGATGATATTGAATCAGATACATATATTGAATCGGATCCATATTATGAGTATGAATATCTGATCTATCAAATCGATTCATTATCAAAAATTGAATAGTGTATTATAGTATATATAATATTAGTAAGATCCTTTATATGAAATAAATTAGATCAGAAATGGTCATTGCATTTTCATCTTTTTCAACTTTTCCTTTTCTATAACCTACTGTCTATCTTACTTATCTTCTAATCTTCTAAAATTATCCTAGCTTTTTGCTTATACTTTAGTAAATACAACTCAGTATTATAATATAACTGATATTCTATAATGAATATAGTAAGATTCCTTATTGTACGAATCTAAATATTGAAATATTTATATTATAAATCTATACTAGTAGAAAAAGTAGAATTTCTGCACACATATTTTATTTATCTGATGAGAAATTCATGATAAATATGAAAGAGGAAAATTATTGAAATAAAGATTTCTTCCTAATTAGGAATTAGATCTTGTTTCTTTTCTACCTTTTTTATAAAAAAGGAAAGGAGAAAAATTCGAGAAATTCGTCGGATCCTAGTTCGGGACTGACGGGGCTCGAACCCGCAGCTTCCGCCTTGACAGGGCGGTGCTCTGACCAATTGAACTACAATCCCAGCAAAGCAAAGTCTATGACATACATATCCACCACATAAAATTATGATATAGACTATACTTATAATTATATAGTAATCTGTGATTCATTCAATAAAAGAATCAAAGAATCACAGATAATTTTACGAAAAATAAATTATTTTCTTTCTTTTCATGAGACTTTACGGAATAGAACTTTACTTAAGTAAACTATCATGAATCTCAATTCTGAGAAATAATTGAATTGATTCCAATATGGATAGGGACAAAAAATAGAGTCTTCCGATTAATTGAAATAATGGAAAGGAAGACAAATCTTTTATCTTATATTCATGAAATGGTGCATTATTGGGCCGAGCTGGATTTGAACCAGCGTAGACATATCGCCAACGAATTTACAGTCCGTCCCCATTAACCGCTCGGGCATCGACCCCAGAAGAATTCATTCTAGGTTTATTGATAAACTATGATGAACTTCCTTTCTTTCGTAGTAGCCCTACCCCCAGGGGAAGTCGAATCCCCGCTGCCTCCTTGAAAGAGAGATGTCCTAAACCACTAGACGATGGGGGCATATATATCGCCTGTGATCATAACTATGATATTAGTATAAATAATTTTTTTAAATTGTCAATGGAATTTATTTTATATGACTTGATCCAAAAAGTCTTTTCTACTTTTCTATTGGAATTCCATAAAATTTTTAGATTTGATAATTCATTTATGAATTATCCTACACTAAGTTATACGGAAAAAATGATAACGAAACATTCTAATGAAAAGAAGTCTAAAATTACTTGAGTTCAAGAAAATGGAGCAAAAATAATAAATCTTTGACTCACTTTATGATGTAATAAAATGGATTCTTTCTGAATGACCGCGTATAGGCATATATATATTATGCAAATTAAGAGTACATATATCATGTCATTATGTTATTTATTTGCATAATATCTAATCATATATAACATAATATATATCTATTACATCGATTATAGAATCCATTCTTAATAGGAAATGAAAATTGCTAATTCACTAATTGAATTCATGTGTCTTTAGTAATAGAGTAATGCTATGGTAAGGGGTAAGTCATGAATTAAAATAAGAAATTGAATTCGAATTTTTTTTTTTCATTTTTATTTAAAGGTATTTAATCGCGTACACAAAATTTGATAAGTAATAAAATAATATATGAAGACTAGAGTTTTGCTTCTAGTTGCGGGCTGCTTTTTTGGGGGGATGGGGTATACTCTCTTTGAAGAGTGGTTAAAAAAATGAATAGACGTTTCTGTCACGTATTATTGCCCTTTGACTGTACCCTTTTATTTGATTGTATTGATGTTTAGTTTTTATGCGAAAGCGACCATACAACTTGTTGCAAATATATTTGCAAAAATATGGAAAAAAAATAAGACATGTTTGTTACCGGGTGCAACAAAATGAAGTTAGTAAGGAAGGACTCAAATAATGTTTTTGATTTGTATAAATTTCTGGAATTACGAGTTGTGTATTGAATCCTTTTCTATTTCTTTTGAAATGGACTAATATCGATTCCAAATATTCATTAGATATTGACAAATATTATTTGTATAAATAGAATATATATATAATGTTGTTTTTTGAATCTTTTGACAACTTCTTAAAACTATTATGCAAGCGGTATTTCGATTCGGTTCGATATTTATTTAGAGGATATTGGTAAGTCATTAGCTAAGTATATTCTATTTACATGTTATAAACAAACTTGCATTATAATTAAGAGATAAGCCAATATGAATAAATGGCTTTTGAGCATTTGGATACCAATTCAAAAGTATCCGGGTTTTTACTTTTTTATCTTATTAGCTGCGTTCCTAGGCTATTTTTTGATGGAAGAAATCCTGGAAAAAGTATTTCGTATAGCGATTATTTATTATCGATATTGGTCAATTCCGGGCTATGTTTTCTTTATACTTTGTTGGGTTTTTCCTGACAACTTCTTGAAATGAAACCATTATGCAAGCGGTATTTCGATTCGTTTCGATATCTATTTTAAGGATATTTTGGTAAGTGATCTAAGTAGGTGTTAAATGGTTCAATTGTATTAATTCAAGCAAACAAATATCATCTTTTTCAAAGAATCGAAAAAAAAATGCTAATATTTACAAATCCATTAATACAAACAATATATCCAAGCTAAACCCAATTTTCTTTTTTGGGAGATATTATTTTATATGGAAACAAATTGGATCATTTCCCTTTTTTTTTATTGCAAATAAAAAATATATATCAAATTGCTTATGGCAAAAAATAAAATAATTGTATTCGTTTGCTTTTTTTTCTAATAACAGAACAGGGTTTACTCTGTTCGAAGAGTTCTTGAAAAAACTAAAAGGCCCTTCTGTCACATATTATCGACCATTGACGGTGCCTCTTTATCTCCATGTTTTAATGTCTGCTTTTTATCCGAAATAGACCATACAACTTTGGATTTCTATCTTTGAAAAAATATGGAAAAAATAAAGTAAAATAGAGTCAAAATGTTTTCTTCAGGGGGTCTTCAATTGATTGATAAGTTGGATATTCAGGAGCCAAAAACTCTTAAATTTATTGTTTTAATTGGTTTGGAGTAGTATTTGATTTTTCATTTTGATGAGTCTCGTTGAGGAATTCATGGAATATTGGATTCAAGAAAAAAATATGAATGTACTGGTTACAATACAATATATAAATGAAATAATCAACTCATATATTATTTATTTAGGCTTTATTTTAATAAATATAACCCTTAATACATTCAATTTGAATTTCTTTAATTTTCCTTTTAAGGAAGTCCGCTCGCGTAAAAAAAAAAAAAGGATAGTAAAGGAGCCAAAGATATGAAAGAATCCATAAAAAAATCTGAGCAATTTCTTCATATTTATAAACCTTTTCATAAGTTGGATAACATAACCCCTTCTTTTGTATTCTTATAGTATAATAAAAAAAAAAAAAAAGAAATTTTTTCTTATTGAAAGATATTATTAATTGCTATTTTGAATCTTTAATCTGAATTATTTTCTTATATATCTTCCCGGAATTCAGTCTCCGGGTAATGCTTTTTTTTTAGTCAGTACTAGTTTGAAGTGAAGCACTACTATTTATTTTAATTACGATAATTTACTCTAATTACTTTTATTAACCTTTCCATTTTTTTTTGAACCTTCATTTTGAATTTCATTTGATATTCAATAAAATAATACAATAATTCAAATCAAAACGAAAAATAGAATTTATAATTTCTAGTAAAATTTGAGAGAATTTCAAATTGGATTAAATAGTATTTAGATATATTATTATTATAGTGAATAAACTATAATTATAGATTGATTCTTCTTAAAAATTTCTTAAGTAAATTCAAGAATTATAAAATGATGAATGAATTAGAATTATATGATTTAGTTCATATGAAATGAATGGTTAAATTCATAACTTAATATTCGCAATTTTCTTAAATTTCTATAGATTATTTATATTATGTGAGCCCGCTTAGCTCAGAGGTTAGAGCATCGCATTTGTAATGCGATGGTCATCGGTTCGACTCCGATAGTCGGCTTTTTTATATGAATTTTTCTATAATTACTAATCTATCCCTTTATGCAAATAAAAAAAAAATGCTACATTACCGTTACGTTAACTTACTTTTTTTTTTTAAGAAAAAATGGCTTAGAGGAATTATATCTTTAAAGAAAAAATCATTAAAAGAGCATCAATTTTCTATATAACTATATAAAACCCTAAAAAATATATATATATATACAAAAGATCCATATAGTGATACAATTCATTTTTTTAGTACTTTAATAAGTCCATTTTACTTTGTTTATCTTTGAGTTCAGCTTTAATTTTGATTTATCGTGTTAAATCAATTTTTAATAAAAAAGAAAATCAAAAAGGAAAAATCTTTATGTCTCGTTATCGAGGACCTCGTATTAAAAAGGTATACCGTCTAGGAACTTTACCAGGACTACTTCAAAAATACTTTAAATATATAATAGGAAAAGATCCTAAAAAAAAAAAGCTTAGCTATAGGACAAAATCGAAAGAATATCGTATTCGTTTACAAGAAAAACAGAAATTGCGTTTTCATTATGGTTTGACAGAACGACAACTAGTTAGATATATGCGTATCGCTGGAAAAAGCAAAGGGTCAACAGGTCAAGTTTTACTACAACTACTTGAGATGCGTTTGGATAACATACTTTTTCGATTAAATATGGCTTTGACCATTCCTGCAGCCAGACAATTAGTGAACCATAGACATATTTTAGTTAATGGTCGTATAGTCGATATACCAAGTTATCGGTGCAAACCCGGAGATATTATTACTCCAAAGGATAACCAAAGATCCAAAAATCTGATTTTCAAATTTCTAAAAAAAAAAAAAATCATAATATATTTGAGGAAATTTCCAAAGCATTTGCGTATTGTCTCAAAAAAAAAAAAATCTGAAGCACACGTAAAGCAAATAATAGATAGGGAAGACGTCGGTTTAAAAATAAAAGAGTACTTAGTCATAGAGTATTATTCTCGTCAATTTTGAACCTAACGAAAAAAATCCAAATTAAATTAATAGGATTTTGCCTTTTTTGCTTAACTCAGTAGGTCTACATCTTGAATTCTTTTTTTTTTTTTTATTCATGTATAAAAAATGAATTCACTTTTTAAAATATTGACAGTTCACCTTTTTTTCTCTTTCCTATATTTGTTCAACTTAGATAAACATAGTATATTTATAATAATAATAATAAAAATGAGTTCCACTCATTAAAAAAAAAAAAGAAAGATTCTTGAATCTCTGGAACCAATGAAAGATATTCATATTCTACATTTGTATTTGTTTGTTTGAATCATAACAATCGTTCTACGGTTGGTTATATGTGTCATAATTGTATACGTGTGATACTATAAGATAGAGTAGTTATCGAAATTAGTGATTATGATTCCAAAAAAGTAAGGATTTTTTCTCAATTTTCCCAAGTAAAAACCTCTGATTCCCAATAGGGTGATAAAAAAGAAAAAAAACCTCTAGAATCCTCTAAGGATACAGAAATCACAAATATAATAAGTACTAATGTCTTTCAATCAATAAGAAGAAATATGATCAATACGTAATCTTTGAACAAGAAATATAAATATACAAATATATATATATATAGTATTCGAATTAATATGTACAAGATTCTCTAACTAATAGAAAGAAGACAATTCATCGGATACAAAGAAAAAAGATAATGAGTAGAAAAATTGATTAGATACCAATAGGACATTCCTTAATTCTTTTGTTATTCTAAAAAAAAACACAAAGAAATGGAAATATGGATATCTATGAATATGAAATGAAAATCGAGGCACGCATTCTATGACAAATCTTAATTTACCTTCTATTTTTGTACCTTTTGTAGGCCTTATATTTCCAGCAATTGCAATTGCTTCTTTATTTCTTTATGTGCAAAAAAACAATATTGTATAGATCCGAGATCTACAGAGTCTAGTTAGCTTAAAGTGAATCAACGAAAATTTTGAATATATAATAAAATAAACTACCAATTATTCTAAATATGTAGAGTAATTGGTAATTTTCGAATAGTAGTGCTAATATCGAATCAATTATTCTAAGTGTAAGTTAAGTTGATGAAAGTTACTTGGGTATCAAGAAAAAGAAAGTTAATTTCATTTGGATTATTTTCTCAATTCCAATCAAATGCAACTGTATCTAGTATAATATGAATTGGCAATCAAAATATATATGGATAGAACTTCTAAGGGGATCTCGAAAAATAAATAATTTTTTCTGGTCTTTTATACTTTTTTTAGGTTCGTTAGGATTCCTAGTGGTTGGAATTTCCGGTTATCTTGGTAAAAATATCATCTCTGTATTTTCTTCTGAACAAATCCCTTTTTTTCCACAAGGGCTCATAATGTCTTTCTATGGGATCGCAGGTTTATTCATAAGTTCCTATTTATGGTGCACAATTTTGTGGAATGTAGGTAGTGGTTATAACCAATTCGATAAAAAAGAAGGAATAGTGTGTGTTTTTCGTTGGGGCTTTCCTGGAATAAATCGTCGTATCTTCCTTCGCTTCCTTATGAAAGATATCCAATCAATCAGAATTCAGGATAAAGAGGGTATTTATCCTCGTCGTGTACTTTATATGGAAATAAGGGGTCAAGGATCCATTCCCTTGACTCATAGCGATGATAATTTTTTACCTCTGGGTAAGATTGAACAAAAAGCTGCTGAGTTGGCCTACTTCTTGTGTGTACCAATTGAAGTATTTGAAAATAATTAAAATGAATGAAGAAACTTCAAGTTTTATCAGGGGTATTTGTAAATTTCATTTTCAATACCAATCCCAATCTTCTTTTAATATTCATTCGAACAAAACATGTTTGATTGTTGTATTTTTTCTTCCCTTGTTTTGCTGATTCATTATAGTAGAATAAAACAAAAAATGTAGATAAAAGAACTAGAATAAATTATACAAATATATTTTAAATTAAGAAAGAATTCCGAAAAAAAAAATTTGGTATATTCTTTTTTGATATGGCAAAGATATTTTTTATTTCATTTTGTATTTATATGTATGTAGCTCCATTCTTCCAATTTATACTAGCAAAAAGTATAACTAATAAACTAATTCAGTGGAGATTTATCCAAACATGACTTTCATAATCAAAAATACCTCTCGTCTTTTTAGGTACAAGATTTAGAATTGATCTGTTGCTTTTTTTTTTTTTAAGAGTTGTAGCTATAGCGTGAGCCATTTCAAAATTATGAATTGATCCGAAGAAGGATTTTTTTTTTTAATCAAAATCCAATTCGTTATTTTGAATAGGTTTTCGAGTATTCATCTAAACGAAACGAATAAAGGAGATCTAAGAATGTAAGAACTCCATTAGTAAAAAAAAAAAAGAATATTCAATATTTTTAAAAATAAATAGAATATAGAATCAATGAATGAAGGAAGTTGATTAACTATACTAAGTACAAAAAAATTCATCTAATCTAATTAAGTTAAGGAAAAAATGAAGAAAAAAAAAAAAAGATTATCTTCTTTATCATATCTTACATCTATAGCATGTTTGCCTTGGTTAGTTTCTCTTTCGTTTCATAAATGTTTAGAATTTTTGAGTACTCATTGGTGGAATACTAATCAATTCAAAACTCTTTGGAATTTTATTACAGAGAAACATTTTTTAGAAAGATTCATAGAATCCGAAGAACTCCTTCTATTAGAAAAAATCCTAAAAGAATGCCCGAAGACATATATACAAAAACTTCCTATAGGAATCCATCAGGAAACAATACAATTAGTTAAAACACACAATAAATATAATCTTGATATTCTTTTACATCTCTCAACAAATATAATTTATTTCACTACTCTAAGTAGTTATTTGGTTCTTAGTAATGAGGAACTTATTATTCTTAACTCTTGGGGTAAAGAATTCCTATATAACTTAAGTGATACAAAAAAAGCTCTTTTAATTCTTTTCGTTACTGAATTAGGAATGGGATATCACTCAACTCGTGGCTGGGAGCTTCTAATCGGTTTAATTTATAGGGGTCCAATTTCATCTGTTTTGGTTTCTCTTATTCCAACCTTTTTAGATGTAATTTTGAAATATTGGATCTTCCATTATTTAAATCGTGTATCTCCTTCGCTTGTAATAATTTATCATTCAATGAAGAGATGAAGAACGAAATGAATATTGTTATGTTATATAAATTCAATCAGACAGCAAATTTGTTTCTATAGATTAGAAAGCATTTTTAATCTTACTGAATTTTCTCTATTTTAATCTTTTCAAGGTATTAATCCTATATTCTAGCAAAACTATTCCAGTACAATAACAACAAACTTGTGTATAGGGAGCTAGACTAGTTACCTATTTAATTTATTGTAGAAATTCTAGGATCTATGATTGGACATGCAAAATAGAAATCCTTTTTCTCCGGTAAAGAAACAAATGACTTCATCCATTTGTATTTTTTTATCAATCATGATATATGTAATAACTTGGGTATCTATTTCAAATGCATATCCTATTTTTGCACAACAGGGTTATGAAAACCCGCGAGAAACAACTGGACGAATTGTCTGTGCTAATTGCCATTTAGCTAATAAGCCCGTGGAAATTGAAGTTCCGCAAGCTGTGCTTCCTGATACCGTATTTGAAGCCATTATTCGAATTCCTTATGATATACAATTGAAACAAGTTCT